ACAAGGAAAAATATTATCAAGACGTGTGAATAGATTGACCTTGAAACAACAACGATTAATTACTCTTGCTATAAAACAAGCTCGTATTTTATCTTTGTTACCTTTTCTCAATAATGAGAAACAATTTGAAAGAACCGAGTCGACCGCTAGAACTACTGGTTTTAAAGCCCGAAATAAATAGGCTTACTTTTTCTTCACTTGAATCATAATTACTCAAATCTAGATTTGAGTGAATCTAGATTTGAGTGAATCTAGATTTGAGTATCGTGTCGTAAGAAAAAATGAATCGGAAAAAAATAAATCTGTTTTTATTGAATTGAACGTGTTCATTCATTTTGACTACTTTAGTATACTTTCTCATACTAATTTCTACTCTACCTTCCCGGAGTTCATTCTCCGGGTAACTCCATTTAAATTATTCTGGTGGATTCTTTCCAATCTACTTCCTTTATGATTTCGTTCGAAATCATATAAAGACAATTCCTATTTGATATAGCTATTTGTGCAAGTATTTTACGGTTAAGAAGCAACTGTCTCTTGTACAGATCGTGTATTAATCTACTATAACTATAGGATACTCCCCTTTCGCGAATTACTGCGTTTATCCTAGTGATCCACAAACGACGAAAATCTCTCTTTTTCCTATCCCTATCCCGATGAGCCGAAACTAAAGCTCTTATTTTCTGTTGAGTAATAGTTCTAGTAAGCCTTGAATGAGCCCCTCGAAAGCTTGATGCAAATAAACGAATTTTTGTTCTACGTCTCCGAGCTATATATCCCCGTTTAATTCTGGTCATTGAATAAATGAAACTTTGACGAATAACTAATTGATTGCCTTTCTTTCAGTTATTCTTTTCCCCCTTCCTAGTCTATTAATAACAAAACGAATTTTTCCAATGTATAAAATAAAAATTCCAATGGCTTTGGCTACTCTAACCTTCCCGACCACGATTTTTTTTTTTAGGTATTTCACTGCGAAATAAGACAGAACTAAGAAATTGTATTTTCCTAGGTATCAAAAATATAGTAAATAAAAGAAATAAAAAAAGAAATAGTGGGTTCCTTCGTTTCTATGGTTACTTCTTAAACGGTGAGGTCTTCTCTATACACCGGAGCCTTTACTTTATACTTTAATTTACTATTTAATCAACTAATTGATGTTATTGGGAACTTGTATAGTTCACACGCTTTGGCTCTACCCATGAATTATCCAGTAATAGGTCTTTCACAATCAGATCTACCTATACAGTAACGGTATTTAATTATGAAAGTTTGCTGGGTAGCTGACCCTCTTAGTCCGTTTAAATAAGATTTCCTCCGCTTAATGGATAACCATTTGTTACCAATGGAGAATTTCTTATCATCTTAAATTCAGGTGATTGGATTTACACCAACGGAAACCATAAACTTCATACACAATAGAGGGATATGGTAGAGTTTTTTTTTTTTAATAATGGATGGAGTTCCTTTTTCCATCCTATCCCATTCACCGGTACTGATCATTGATACTGTAAAAGTAGTTTTCTTGCTTTTGTGCCAGCTCATGATCTAAACGAGTCGCACATACACCCTAGTACATGTTCCTCGACGCTGAGGGCACCCCCGAAGAGCGGGGGATTTCGTGACATTTCTGATTGGCTGTCTTGTATTTCTAATAAGTTGTTTAATAGTTGGCATGTTGAATCGTATACATAATATGATGGGTTGGTTTAGATTGATCCTAACCGAATGATGGTGAATTACTTCTATTTAATAGAATATTCAATTCGAAGATAAAATCTCAAATCACAGATTTGCGCGAAATCCATGTTATTTTCCTTGAACCGCTACAAAATCAACAATTCCATAAGCTTGGGCTTCTGTTGCTGACATAAAAATATCTCTTTCCATATCTTCGTGTACAACCCAGAAGGGTTTGCCCGTTCTTTCTGCATAAACCCTTGTGAGGGTTTCACGCAGTTTCATCAGTTCTACCGCTTCCATGACAAATTCGCCTACTTGTGCCATATAAAAAGCACTATAAGGTTCATGTATCATTACCCTGATGATATAACAAAATAAAAGCTTCCCCTATCTCGCATGATAAAGCAAAGAGAAAAGAAAGATAAAGAATAGAAAAAAGATAGAATTGAACAACCGTACAGGCATCTTTTGTGCATACGGCTCTACAAGAAAATTGACCCCCCTCCTTTCTATTGAAGAAAGAGAAAATAGAATCTATCAGACTCAGATGGGTAAATAATCAAATTGCCATCCTTCCTTTCGGAGGAGTTCAAAAATACTATGATGGCTCCGTTGCTTTATATGTTTATTTTTTCTTTTTTTTGTCTGTGATTCAGCAATCCCAAAGTTTCTTTTTAATCCGATCAAATAAGGAAAAAATATTTTTTTTTCGTACTCTTTCATAACATAAATATTGTTAAGAACTCTCCGGCATGAAAACAAATAAGTTTGTGACGCTGAACTGAATTCCCGATAGATAAGATAAAATCGGAAATAC